TTCAGATTCGATATAGGACGACTTAGTATTTCTTCATTCATTCCCATCCAATCAAAAAATATTTTTTTTTGATTGGGTGAATTGATTTCTTGATCCTGAGGAATCGTAAGATAAAAAAGATCTTTTTTATCAATTTTATCAATTATTTGATAATTATTAGTCCCGGTTTTAGTATTTTTATTCTTGTTGGTATCGATCTTGATCCAGGCCTCAATATCGATTTTCTTTTTAAGACAAAAATGGAGAATTTTCCAATCAAAATATTTTCGATCCGGATTTTTTTCCATATACATAATATCACTTTTTCCTAAATAATTTTTGATAGGGATATCCCCTAGTATATCCAAAAATTTGCCCTTATGTTTATGTGTGTTGTAATTATAAAAACTCTCTCGATTCTTATTTACTTGGAATGGTGATCCATAAATATATGGGTCCCTCTTATTTTCATAATTAATAGATCTATAAGATAAAAGATTATATCTATAGTATTTTTGAAAATTCTCATTTTGATTTGGTAATGAATATACTTCGTAATCGTTTTGTTTTTTGTAATGAATTAATAGGTCTTTTTCATATGAATTCTCTTTGTTTAAATCTTGATTTTGAATTGTACGACATTTATTGATTCTATTTTTCCATTTTGCTGCTATTAATCTAGACCATCTAATCTGAGATAAATGGTATTGATAATGACCTCTTAACCAGTTTTTCCATTGATTTATTCCAGAATTCCGAAGTTTCTTATGTCTTAATTCATAATGAATTATTCCTTGTTTTCCAAAATAATCTTTTATTGAAGTCTTAAGAAAAAAAGACGTTCCGTGATATTGAAGAATAGATCTTAACTTATACAAGTTAAGAACTTGTGTTTGTGATATTTTGTAAAATACATATGCTTGTGACAAGGAGGATAAGTCAAAAAAATTCTGTGAATTCTTATTACTAATATTATAAAGTGACTTTTTTATAGTCGAAATAAAATGAATTTTATTTTGATTTGTTTTATTAATTCTTTTTTTATTTTTTTTATTATTGTAAATGGATTTATCAATCATTTTTTTTGTTGATTCAACAAAAAGTTGTATATTAATTCTGGGAATATTAATAATAGATAGAAGGATATCTGCGTATATCCTTTCAGTGAAAAATTTTATAAAATAATGTAATTTACGGATTAATCGAGTATTTCTTCTTTTTAATATTTGCCAATTTGGTGATTCGAATCTTTTAGCATTATAACTTGTTTTATTAGGACTATCATTTATTTCTGGAGTCACTTTTTTTTTATTTTTTGTAATTCTTTTTATTTGATTTCTGATTGTGCTTGTTCTATCAGTCAGATCTTTCATTTTTTTTTCTGTCAGTAAAAAATTTGTCCAATATGTAGATTGAATTCGACTAAAGGATTTATGAATTATATGATTGCGGGTTATAGAATCTTTTTCTTTTTTTTTTTTAGTTTCGCTTGATTTATATATTTCTCTCAATCTAAATAATAGAATTGGATTTACTTTTGAGAGTTTTTTTTTTATTTTTTTTAAAAACGGAATGCCCTTGATAATCCATTTTTTTGTTTTTTTTGAGATATTTAGAAATTTTGTTCTTTCTTTTAAAACTTTTAGAAATATAAAATACTTTTTTTTCAATTTTCCAATTTTTTTTTCGAGTTTCTTAAAAATGGGTTCAAAAAAGGAAGGCCGTTTTTGGGGAGAACCAAAAGGAAGTTCAGCTTCCATTCCCCAAACCGTTAAAAAAAAAAAATCATCTTTTTGTCCTTTCTTTTTGATTCGATCTATATGAGAGGACCGTGGCTTAGATCTGTGCCAGGGTTTCAGACAGAAAGGAAATAGCATCTTTATTTGAATACCGTCTATTAACCAATTTTTCGGAAATTCTGTTTCTGATAATTGAACACCATTATAGGTGCATTTAACATGCATTTCTTTATTCCATTCATTTAAATCCTCAGACCACTCAGGAAATTGTAATAATAGCATACGGCCAATATTTTTAGCTATTATCAATGACGGTAATATAATATATTTTCTAAGAATCGATTGAGTTATTAACATGGAACCTCTTATTACTTGAGCAAATGGAATGGTATCCCAGGCTTCTGCTACTTCTATCCGCGCTTTCTCTTTTCTTTTGTTCTCTTCTTTTTTGTCCTTTTCCTTTTTTTCCCTTTCTTTTATTTCTTCTTCTGTATAATCTGAAATTTTGAATTCTGCTCCCTTTCCTATACAATTTCTAAAAATGAGTTTTATCAGTTCGGAGATATCAAAAAAAAAAGGGTGTGATTTGTCTATTCTGTCCAAAAAAAGCGGAGAATGTGCATTTGCTTGAAAAAGTTCCCAAATAACTGTTTTACATCTTTGGGCTCGCATTGAACCTTTGATTATGTCTCGACGAAAATCAGATTGTTGCGAATATCGTATCAAAGCTACTTCGTCTCTTTTATTAGAATTATTAGTATCCTTATTATTAGGATCGGTAT